ATCCTTTTATTTGACTGATAGAGACAACAATCAATTAATTATAACAAATATATGATTATAACAAATAGAAAAAAAATCCGAAACTTAAACTAAATAATATTCTATTTAGTTATAATAATAAAAAAAATAATAAAAAAGTGTTCTTATTCGAAACGCCTTGTAATCTTCAACCAATTCTGCGCTTCAATATAATTACCAGGAGTAAGCGCTAGAGCTTGTTTCCAATATTCGGCAGCTTGGTCGAACCAAGCCTCCGCAATTTCTGAATCTCCTTGCCGAATGGCTTGTTCTCCCCGGTCGGAATAGGCGGATAAATTCCTTCCCTTAGAACCGTACTTGAGAGTTTCCGACCTCATACGGCTCAGCAGTCAAGTTCTTTTGGTGTCCCTTTATCAAATTGAATGGGATTTTTCATGTATTTATCCCATTTTTTCTAGAGTTAACCAAAAGAAAGAGGTTATGAGTTTCAAACTTGAATTTTGCTTACTAATTTAGTTAATAATTTAATCAGTTTTCTCTTTTCTCCCACCTTCATAAAGTATAGGCATTTCCACTATCATTAGAGTTTTATAAAAAGGTAACTATCTCGGTTTCATATATAAATTTATATAGAATCCTTGAAAAAGACTTTCCTTTATAATTTAGAAAATTATAAAAAGGAAAAGGCTTACTATCTTTGGGATCTGATGCTACACCGCTGCTCAATACCTTAGGGGATCCACTCTATTACATAAGTTGATTCCTAACTTTTCTGTCATATCATGACATAAATAAGCAGTTCTTATTGTATCGGCCCAAAACCTCGCGAATTGATCTTTACGGTGCTTCCTCTATCAATTAGATCCTTTATCCATAGAATAAAGTATCTAGGCATACCTATTTCTTCAGATTCATTTTTCAAATTCTATGAAGTTTATTTCTTTGCTACAGCTGATAAAAATCGTTGTTTTAGACGATACATATGTAGAAAACCTATTTTTTTCGAGTATTTATTAACAGATTCGCTCTTTTTTTCTTTTCGCTTTTTATTTCTATAGTGGAGATAGTCGCACGTAATGACAGATCACGGCCATATTATTAAAAGCTTGTGGTAAGAATGGATTTCGCTCTAGGGCACGAAAATAATATTCCAAAGCTTTCGTATGTTCTCCGTTTCTTGTGTGGATAAGGCCTATGTTATAGAGTATATAACTTCGATCATAGGGATCAATTTCTAGTCGCATAGCTTCATAATAATTCTGTAAAGCTTCTGCATAATTTCCTTCGGATTGAGCCGACATCCGTTACGGTCGTCATTCGATTCAACGAATCTCCGTTTCAGAACCGTACATGAGATTTTCATCTCATACGGCTCCTCCTTTATGTACATAATAAAAATAATACATGGAATCAAAAAAATGGAAATATCCTCATTATAAACTGAGCGGGGCTGGTGTTTTTACAAGAAATCTCTAGCCAACCTTCTTGGAAAAGATCTTTCCTTAACATCAAGTATGTTAGTACTAGATAAAAAAAGGGTGACTCCAGCAATTTCTTTGTCTTAAACGCCTCTTAATTTTCAGGAATTAGTCACTTCAACAGTCTTCGATGATTATACGGGTATCCAAAACACGAACGAGATGGATGTTTGTTGTCCCAACCATTCTTGTTAGCCCCGATCTTAATAAGGAAAGGGATAATTTATAACAAAGTTTTCGTGTTGTTGATTCCTAGTAGTAGTGCCTCTTCCTCTATGCCTCCTATTGGTACTAGGGGAGTAGGTTTGACCTAACCCATAGGTCTTAACCTTTCGCTCAATACTCTAGAATCGACGATTGAAGCATTTGAGGCTGCATTAATCGGGGATACACGACAGAAGGGCTTGTTTTATTTACAAAACTTCACCTTCAACAAGCGTAGATTTTTTTTTACTAATTTTTTTCTTTGTATCCCAAATAATAATAATGCGTCTTTCTCCTAAGACTAAGAAAATAAAAGATATAAATAACTAAAATAAATAACTAAATTCAATAAAAAAAATAATAATCAAATCGCACCATCTCGATAATAGGCGAATGCCTCTTTCTCGCCCGAAGTTGTCGGAATTATTCGTAATAAGATATTGGCTACAATTGAAAAGGTCTTATCAATAAAATTTCCATTTATTCGAGATCTAGACATAGGCAGAAATTCATTCTATACTTTCTTTTAATTACCTTTCGTGAGAAAATAAAAAATCCCACAAACAAAGGCATTTTACAGTACGAAATAACATAAAAACAGACTCATTAAAATGAAACGTTTAATTCCTTTTGACAGGAATCAATAAAAACTAAGAAATATTTGAAGCCGATTAGATTTCATCCAAATGAAAATAGAAAAACCGCCCGTTTTGTATTGTGTATAACGGTATACGCTAGACAATTAAATCTAAAAATTCTTGGGGCCTTTCATGAATTTCGAATAAATCTATGGGGTAAGGGTTTCTTGTTGAAAGATCTAAAATTGTATAAAATTGGAAAGGAATTTGAGAGTTTTTATGAAAATAGAATAATAGTTTAAACTAAATAGAATCATGATCTAAAGGTAGCCATTAAACATAGTATAAAAAACTAGATCAATCGGTGCATTCGTTTCCAATTTAGTGATTTAATCCGATATAAATATTCGAAAAAAGTTGGGAATGCCGTTTTCGTAAACATGAATAGATACCTTTATTTATTGTTTTGAACAGTTTTTCACAAAAAAATTATCCCCCCCAACCTCGAATAAAGGTTTGGCAAGGTTTTTCTCTTTTTATAGTAAAAATGGAGTGTATACACCTATCCAATAATAAAATAAGACTGAATCACTATTTACTCAATTTATAAACCATAATCATTATGTAGGAGAGATGGCCGAGTGGTTCAAGGCGTAGCATTGGAACTGCTATGTAGGCTTTTGTTTACCGAGGGTTCGAATCCCTCTCTTTCCGTATCCTTCACCCAATTCACCGATGTTATTGACCGCAATATATCAAATCAAATAACAATGGACGCCATTATTCCAACAGTAAGACCTTTCTTTGATATGGATTCTCGAGTCCTAATCCAAATTTCTGTGGTATGGAAAATACTGGAAAGTAATGGAAAGTAATGGACAAGGAATGAAAATCCCCCTAGTTAGGTTTAAGTCTGACGAGAATAATATTCGACAACAAGTAATTCATTTATTTTCAAACCGACCCATTTACTATCTATTATTTGATTGACCGATCCTTGATATTGGAATGGGTGAAGAGTCAAATGTTTTGGCAATTCCTCACGGACAGATGAATCAAGATAATTTTGAACCAGAGACTTAGATTTTTTTTGTTCATCTCTCACTGTAATAATATCTCGGGGTTTGCAGCGATAACTTGGTATATCTACCATACGATTATTAACTAAAATATGTCTATGGTTAACCAATTGGCGGGCTTGAGGAATAGTCGAAGCCATACCTAATCTAAAAAGGATGTTATCTAACCGCATTTCAAGTAATTGTAGTAAAACCTGACCTGTTGACCCTTTTGCTTTTCCGGCGATACGGACGTATTTAAGTAATTGTTCTTCTGTAAGACCATAATGAAAGCGCAATTTTTGTTTTTCTTCTAAACGAATACGATATTGAGATTTTTTACCGGGGCGTAATTGGTTTCGAAGATCGCTGACAGCTCTAGGCTTTTTACTAGTTAGTCCCGGTAAAGCCCCCAGACGACGTATTTTTTTGAAACGAGGCCCTCTGTAACGCGACATAAAGACTCCTTATAAAATTTCATAAACCTATATGTAATTCGAAAGAATAATTGGATGAATTGTAATCAATATTCCGGCCTTAACTTAATATTCTATATTATTATCTATATATAATATAGAATTTATAAAATCTATAAAAATAAAAAATGAAAGTTCTTTTGTTAATTGATTCGGTCTACATAAATCGAACTCCTCCTATTATTTTAAATATTAAATAATTGGAAGTCCTTATGAGCTAATAGATGAAGATGAGTACCTTTTTTTAAAAGGGGAATAAGCCTTTTCAATTTCTTTGATTTCACATTACCAACTATGTAAAGTAAAAACTATGTAAAAAAGAAAAATCAAACATATGGAGAAAAGCCAGCTATCGGAGTCGAACCGATGACCATCGCATTACAAATGCGATGCTCTAACCTCTGAGCTAAGCGGGCTCGCATAACATAATTGGAGCACACATAGGACTTTAGTAAACTACTGGGATCTTAGCTATTAACTGTTCATTCTTAACTCTTCTAATATTTAGATAGTAAGTTTTTTTTTATTCAAATGACATTTGAAATTCAAACTTCTTTTTTTTTCCTAGTTGATTTTCCTAAGTATAACTTATTAAATTCAAATTTTCTTAATCGAATAATTGAATATTAATACATATTATTAATACATAATAATAAAGATAAGAGCTAATACGAAAACAAAAGAATAAAGAATCGACCGTTCAAGTATTCAAAATTGCGTGACAAAAATGCTATAAATAGGCAAATATATGTCTAAGTATAATATAGGTGTAATAATACTATCTTATATAAAATACTATTATATGTATAATATATAAGATAGTATTATATATACTATATATATGTGGTATGTATCCATCTATTTTGAATTATGGATACAGACAGAATAGAATCTTTTCTTATTGAACCAAATATGAGGTTCCAAGAGAGATGAAAGAAGATAGACAAGAAAACAAAATAGAAGGAAACGGTTTTCACTATGTGAACCACTATCTAATGAATTCAAGAGTTCTTTCATAATCTAAATGAAAGAAAAAGGAAAACGGTATCGTAATTAGATCCGAATCACAAACCAAAAGGGGGATATGGCGAAATTGGTAGACGCTACGGACTTAATTGGATTGAGCCTTGGTATGGAAACCTACCAAGTGATAACTTTCAAATTCAGAGAAACCCTGGAATTCAAAAAAATGGGCAATCCTGAGCCAAATCCGGTTTTCTGAAAACAAACAAGGATTCAGAAAGCAATAATAAATAGGATAGGTGCAGAGACTCAATGGAAGCTGTTCTAACAAATGGAGTTGGCTGCGTTGCGTTAATAATGGAATCCTTTCATCGAAACTCCAGAAAGGATAAAGAAGAAACGTATATACGTACTAAAATACCATCTCCAAATGATTAATGACAACCCGAATCCGTATCCGTATTTCTTTGAATTTTCATGAAAAATGAAAGAATTGTTGTGAATCAATTCTAAGTTGAAAAATAAATGGAATATTCATTAATCAAATCATTTACTCCACCAAAATCTGATAGATTTTTTGAAGACTTGATTAATCGGACGAGAATAAAGATAGAGTCCCATTCCACATGTCAATATCGACAACAATGAAATTTATAGTAAGAGGAAAATCCGTCGACTTTAAAAATCGTGAGGGTTCAAGTCCCTCTATCCCCAAAAAGGCCAAAAGATTCCCTAATTATTTATCCTCTCATTCCGTTAGCGGTTTCTAATTTGTTATGTTTCTCGTTGATTCTAACTCTACAACCGGACCTGAACGGCCTTTTTTTTATTATCACAAGCCTTGTGATATATATGAAAGACCTACAAATGAACATAAGGAATCCCAATGTGCAATTTGAATAATTAACAATGTAATCCCCCTTTCGTCTTTTTAATTGACATAGTCCAAGTCCTCTAGTAAAATGATGATGATGCATTATGAATGGTCGGGATAGCTCAGTTGGTAGAGCAGAGGACTGAAAATCCTCGTGTCACCAGTTCAAATCTGGTTCCTGGCACATGGGCGATTTGTATGATTATCTATTCTAGAAATTAATTAATAATTAATATAGGTCCACATACAGATTCTATACATAGTATAGATCATGATACATATTTATCCATCTTAAGTATCTGGAGATGTACCCTATTTTTTTAGAATAGTAAAAGATGAGTAAAGAGTATATGTATAATATATAAAATGTATATAAAGTATAATATGTAAACGAAAAGAAAATGTTAATACTTCATAGATCAAAAAAAGGGAAATTTTTTGGTTGAAAGACCTAAAAGTCTAGTCTAGGGGAGTTGAAGGGTGCGAATAGCCAAGATTCATCTCAGAAATAGTATAAATAGAATTTAATCCCCTTTCATTTATTTCTATTTTTTTTTACTATTCTAATTCTTCATTTCGTCCTATGCGACTTTCCGGAGCCCACCTAAATGATGTGCGCGGTACATAGTTATAGTTCGGCATTATGAACTCGTTTAGTTTCATCCTATTGACTCGACTCATCCCCAAAAAGGATCTTCAAAATAGGAAATTCGTAATGAATCTCTCTAATTGTCTAACTGTATTGTTTTTTTTTTTTTTAGTATTCATTTTATTTAGCTTATCCATAATATGTGAAAGAGACTTCATCCCTTTGAATATCTAGAGTTGGAGTTGTTGGAAAAGTGAAGATTAGTTTCTAATTATTCAATGAGCATCTTGTATTTCATAAAAATTAGGGGCAATATAATCCTTACGTAAAGGCCATCCTATCCAACTTTCGGGCATTAAGATACGTTTCAGACGTGGATGATTATCATAATGGATTCCCAACATATCATAAGATTCTCTTTCTTGAAAATCCGCGCTTTTCCAAATCCAGAAAACAGACGGAATTCTAGGATTCCGCCTTGGAACAAATACTTTTATGCATACTTCTTCCGGTTGATCTATAGCATACTCTATTCTCGTAAGATGATATACACTAGCTAACAGTCCGCCCGGTGCTACATCATAGGCACATTGGGAACGTAGATAATTGTAACCATATACATATAAAATGACAGCAATGGAATGCCAATCCTCGGGCTTTATTTGTAAAGTCTCTATTCCTTGGTAATCGAAACCCAAAGATCTATGAACTAGCCCATGTTTGATTAACCAAACAGACAAACGACCCTGCATCTTTTTTCTCTCTCCCGCATTTTTTTTTTGTTTTTTTATTTATATACGTATTATATTATTAAGTAATAAGTATTTCACATTTACGATAAAATTTCTGAAGATTGATTCGCTGTTTATTATTCTGTACAAAAAGATCTTCGTTAATTCACTAATTCGTGGAAAGATACTGAACTTTTGTATTTGAAAAATCTTTCAGTCGGGATCTCTGAAGTAGATGGTGGTTGATACAGTAATCCTTGATTATAACTTCCAGTATGAGTACTGCGTCTAACACGAAACCTGTGGCTGGTAGTAAAACACCGATTCTCCTGTTGAGATCGAATTCGATCTTCAGAGATTTCTCGAGATATTTTCTTCCGAAGTTTTGTTATAGCATCTATAACTGCCTCCGGTTTAGGAGGACATCCGGGCAAATAAACATCCACAGGAATTAGCTTATCGACCCCCCGAACAGTACTATATGAATCGGTACTGAACATCCCCCCTGTTATTGTACAGGCTCCCATAGCAATAACATATTTCGGTTCCGGCATTTGTTCATATAATCTC